CCTACATCCATTATGTGGCATAGGGGTTACGTCACGTACGAAACTTAATAGTATACCACTTCTACGAATGGCTCGTAATGCTGCATCTCTTCCGAGACCAGGGCCTTTTATCATGACTTCTGCTCGTTGCAGACCCTGATCCACTGCCGTACGAATAGCATTTCCTGCTGCGGTTTGAGCAGCAAATGGTGTCCCTCTTCTTGTGCCTCTGAATCCACAAGTACCAGCGGAGGACCAAGAAACCACCCGACCTATTACATCTGTAACAGTCACAATGGTATTGTTGAAACTCGCTTGAACATGAATAACTCCTTTTTGTATTCTACGTCCATTCTTACGTGAACCAATTCTTGGTATAGCTTTTGTCATATTTTATCATCTCATAAATATGAGTCAGAGATATACGGATATATCCATTTCATGTCAAAAAAGATCCTTTATTTGTACATCGGACCGTTTAGAAAGTCCCTTGTTAGAAAGATTACCCCTGTCTCTGTTTATGTTTCGGATTGGAACAAATTACTATAATTCGTCCCCGCCTACGGATCAGTCGACATTTTTCACAAATTTTACGAATGGAAGCCCTTATTTTCATATTTGTTATTCCTTAATTCCAAATATACTCCTTGGAAGAAAATAAGTCTCTTGAAATTTTGAACCTCGAATTGTATTCCCATGAAAGGAATGTTTAAATTCAAATAAAAAGCCACCTAATCATTCGACTCTTTGTTGCGAAGTCTATAAATTATACGTCCCCTAGTTGAATCATAACGACTTACTTCGATTTTGACTCTATCTCCTGGTAGTATCCGGATAAAACTCCGTCGGATCCTCCCCGAAACATAACCTAGAATCAGATCTTCATTGTCTAAACGAACTCGGAACATACCATTGGGAAGTGATTCAGTAATTAAACCTTCGTGAATCAATTTTTGTTCTTTCATTCCAGGTAACCCCCTTGAAGTATCAACTAATGGAGGAGGAGTAATAGTAGACAATTCGTCTTTCCTCTCTTTTTCCAAAATAGCAAGTTACGGATCAAATTCGGATACCAGAAGGATCACCAGATATAATACAAAATTTCTCCCCCAATTCTTTCTAGTCGAGCTTCTCGATCTGTCATTATACCTCGAGAAGTAGAAAGAATTACGACCCCCATTCCACCTAAAATCCTAGGAATTCGTTGATGGTTGGAATAGATTCGTAGACCGGGACGACTGATACGCTTTAAAATATTTCTATATGTTCCTTTCCTATTCCTTCTATGTCGCAGGGTTGAAACCAAGAAATATTTGTTGTTTTCCCTATGTTTCCTAACATTTTCAATAAACCCTTCTTGTAGAAGTATTTTAACAATGTTTTCGGCGATATTAGTAGATGCTATTCGAACCGTTCCTTTTTTATCCATGTTAGCATTTCTTATAGAAGTTATTATATCGGCAATAGTGTCCCTACCCATGACGAACTAAAATTATGGGTGCCTTCCAGTTTTGATATAATCAACATGTTCCTTTTTTTTTTTCATTTTTTCTTATTTATTTATGAATTATTAAAGGTATATGCGTGAGACACAATCTACTAACGTGATCTATTTCAGAGACCTGACTATACTCTATCACGGTCTCATCTACTAGTATTTATAAGACTTCAGGAGCTAATGAGACTATTTTAGTGAAATTCAACTGTCTCAATTCCCGCGCGATCGCTCCAAAAACTCGAGTTCCTTTTGGATTTCCTTCTTGATCAATGACAACTGCTGCATTGTCATCATATCGTATTATCATACCGTTGTCGCGTTTGAGTTCTTTACATGTACGTACAATTACAGCTCTGATCACTTCTGATCTTTCGAGAGGCATATTGGGCACTGCTTCTTTGATTACAGCAACAATAACGTCACCAATATGAGCATATCGTTGATTACTAGCTCCTATGATTCGAATACACATCAATTCTCGAGCCCCGCTGTTGTCCGCTACATTCAAATGGGTCTGAGGTTGAATCATATCATTTTTTTTTTTGAATCTGCTCTTTCAATGCAAAAGGCAAAGGAAAAAGAGAGAAATATTGTCTGCCCAGAAATCAAAAAATCTGCGATTGTATTTTTCATCACAAATACCCTTCACATACCTATCACGCGATAATGAATTGAGTTCGTATAGGCATTTTGCACGCAGCTATTGAAATAGCTGCTCTGGCTACAGTTTCTGATACTCCGCCCATTTCATAAAGTATTCGACCGGGTTTAACGACAGATACCCAATATTCGGGAGATCCTTTCCCCGAACCCATACGTGTTTCGGTAGGTCTTACTGTAACGGGTTTGTCGGGAAATATACGTACCCATATTTTTCCACCACGGCGTGCATATCGTGTCATTGCTCGTCGTCCTGCTTCTATTTGTCTAGATGTGATCCAAGCGGGTTCAAGTGCCTGAAGAGCGTATCTGCCGAAACAAATATGATTGCCTCGATAAGATATTCCCTTCATTCTTCCTCTATGTTGTTTACGGAATCTGGTTCTTTTGGGGTTATAGTTGATGGTTGTTTCTCAATCCCATCTCTACTGCAGAACCGGACATGAGAGTTTCTTCTCATCCAGCTCCTCGCGAATGAAACGATTCAATAAGATTACGTATATGTATTTATTGAATGAATAATACACTGAATCATGGAATTTATTGATATTTAATCTGTCACACGGGAAGCCGTATAGTATATAGTATATACGGCTAGACGGATATTTCTATTTTATTTATATGGGATAATGCCTTTCTTTTGAAAATGAATCCTTGACCTTTACCGAATCTGTCAAAATACTGCAATCCAATAATGGTTTCGCGGGCGAATATTGACTCTTTCCATATTTGCTTCATTCGTAGGGTGAACCCATGACCTATCAGAAGAAATTAATTGGTTCCTGGTTGATTCCGCCATCCCACCCAATGAATCATTAGGATTCGTTTTCAATAGAATCTTCCGCAGTCACAGGTTTCGTCGTTCCCATAGCTTTTCCATTAATGGCTAGGCCTGAACTATGCAATGGAGCTCCTCATTAAATTCGTTCCCGAGCCAATCTCCTCAGTCTCTATTGACTCGGGGCTCTTTATTATTTGTATTTTTCTTATGAACCGTATTCATCTAATTATGGACGAATCAGTATTGATGCTTTATCACACTGCCTTTTATGATATGATGTGATTGATAGACCATACATATTGGAATCATATATCATGGAGATTCTCCTTCTCTCTTTCTCTCGCCCTTCCAGTTACCCACATCCCTCTATTTTTCTTTCCAACCTATAAATGGATTTTTCCTTTATGGAAAAAAAAGATTTCAGTTGCTACAACTATATGATCGATACATCATATGGCGACTGCTTCCTTGGATCTCGATAATACAAAGCAATGAGTTGGTTACTAGTTCTTATAGTTATTAGTTAGGGGCTGGTCTGTTTTTTGAATCCCAACTTTAAATAAAAAACCAACGAGTCACACACTAAGCATAGCAGTTCCACCAAAAGGTCAATCGAATTTTTATTCAACCTTATAGAATTAGAATTGCTCATTTTTCATTTTTTTTTTATTGAAGTGAAAAGGAATAGTTTGTAGTTTTTGTTCTATCACTGAATAGAATGGCAAGCAAAGGAAGGGTCCATTATTGCTCGTCTACAAATATCCAAATTTTGATGCCCAATGCCCCATAGGCAGTTCGAACTGTATAGGAACAATGATCAATTTTAGCTCGAATGGTTTGGAGGGGAACCCTACCTTCTCTGATCCATTCGACACGTGCAATTTCTTTTCCGTCGATACGCCCTGCAATTTCCACTTGAATTCCTTTTGTGTCTGCTTGTTCAGTTAATTCAATAGCTTTTTTCATTGCCTTTCGAAACGAAACCCTATTCTTTAATTGTAGAGCTATATATTCTGCAAGAATATTAGGTTGTCCATAAGGTTTTGCAATTCTTGTAATAGCAATGTTAAGTCTCCGATTCACAGAATGAAGCCCCTTTTGTACATTGATCTGCAATTCTTCGATTCCTCGTGTTTGGCCTTCTATTAACAAATTTGGGAATCCAATATAGATTATGACCTGGATCAAGTCCATTTTTTTTTGAATCTCTATATGTGCAATTCCAATTCCTTCGAAACTTGAAGATACTCTTATATTTTTTTGTACATATATCTTGATACAATCCCGTATTTTTTCATCTTCCTGGAGACCTATGTAATAACTTTTTGGTTGTGCGAACCAAAGGGAACGATGACTTTGGTTTTCGCCAAGGCGGAAACCGAGTGGATTTATTTTTTGACCCATCTTTTTTTTCTCTCTCTCTCTCCTTCTCTATATATCTTTCTATTATAGGATCTCTCCATACATTTTTTGTTTCTAAAAATATATCCTGATCTGTTTTCTTTTTAGAGCTATCCTTCAATACAATAATTATATGACAGGCGGGTCTTTCTATCGGATAACTACGTCCTCTAGCCCTGGGTTTTAACTTTTTCACGATAGTACCCCCATTGACTTCGGCTTTACTAATGACTGAATCAGCTTCGTTGAAACTTTTATTGTGACTAGCATTTGCTGCTGCAGAATAAACCAGTTTAAAAATGGGATAAAATGCTCGATAAGGCATGAGTTCCAGTAACATAAGTGTTTTCTCATAGGAATGCCCACGAATCTGATCAATGACTCTTCGTGCTTTGTGAGCAGACATACATATACGTTGAGCTAAAGCTTGTACTTGTGTACTCGAGCTCCTCTTCATCTTCTGCTTTTTCAAGGTCTTCTTCCACTTTCTCCACTTTGACATAAGATAAGGTTCGCCTCCCGCCAATGAACGATGAGCACCTATTTCACTTTATTTTATTAACGGAGAGATCTAGTATCGTTTCTCGCGTGTCCCTGGAAAGTAAGAGTAGGTGCAAATTCTCCTAATTTTTGACCCACCATACGATCCGTTATATAAATAGGTAAATGCGCCTTTCCATTATGAATGGCAATTGTATTGCCGATCATTGTGGGTATAATGGTAGATGCCCGGGACCAAGTTACTATTATCTCTTTTTCCTCTCTCATGTTAAGCTTCTTTATTTTTTCCAATAAATGATTAGCTACAAAAGGATTTTTTTTTAGTGAACGTGTCACGGCCTATTATTCCCCCCCCCCCCCTTTTTTTTTTGAAAAGACGAGTAAAAAACAATATTTATTTGATTTTGAATATTCCTATTTACGGCGACGAATAATAAAACTATTACTATATTTATTCCTTTTCCTACTTCTTCTTCCAAGCGCAGGATAACCCCAAGGGGTTGTGGGTTTTTTTCTACCAATCGGGGCCCTCCCTTCACCACCCCCGTGGGGATGGTCTACAGGGTTCATAACTACCCCTCTTACTACAGGACGCCTACCTAGCCAACACTTAGATCCGGCTCTACCCAAACTTTTCTGGTTCGCCCCAACATTACCCACTTGTCCGACTGTTGCTGAGCAGTTTTTGGATATCAAACGGACCTCCCCAGATGGAAATCTTAATGTGACCGATTTACCCTCTTTTGCAATCAGTTTCGCTACAGCACCTGCTGCTCTAGTTAATTGTCCACCCTTTCCAAGTGTGATTTCTATGTTATGTACGGCCGTGCCTAAGGGCATATGGGTTGAAGTAGATTTTTCTTTTTGATCAATAAAAACCCCTTCCCAAACCGTACAAGCTTCTTCCAAAGCATACGGCTTTCCGGATGTATATATATATATTATATGATGATATCTAGACAGATGGATTTTATATGAATCGTGTGATGAAGTACCACATGAGTGGATATATAGGAATACAAATCTGCCAAATCACTCATGTTATGATCTTATACATCCTAGGTCTCTCCGTTTCGTCATCTGGCTTATGTTCTTCATGTAGCATTCAGACCGAATGACTCTATGAAATTACGTCGCTACTTCCACATATTACGGGTAACGTAGGAGACATCTCTATTTTTCCCCGGGGGAATTTTTAGAATTACCACCACTTAGCTTTCAATTCACCTCTGACCATCAAATGAAATGTGAATAACCCGTCCTCTTCTCTTTGAAACAAGGGTCGCTTCCGCTTCTGTCCGTGCTTCAAACAATTTTGTCTTCTCCATATTACCATATCTGGAGTGTCAATAATTTTATATGAGTAACTACTGAACTCAATCACTTGCTGCCGTTACTCTTCAGTTTTCTGTTGAGGTCTATCCCGTAGAGGTACTCAAATTGGATCAGTGATCAATTTCTAGGTTTCGTCGTAAACCTAATTGGTTACTTCCAATTACGTAAATCCATAGTTCAAACCGCACTCAAAGGTAGGGCATTTCCCATTGATATAGGAACTTCTGTACCGGAAACAATGGTATCTCCAATTATAGCCCCTCTGGGATGTAAAATATATCTTTTCTCACCATCTCCATAGTGTATGAGACAAATGTATGCATTTCGATTAGGGTCATATTCTATGGTTACGATCCTAGCAGATATGTCTTTTTCATTCCGTCGAAAATCGATTTTACGGTATAGACGCTTATGGCCTCCTCCTCTATGCCCTGCGGTAATGATTCCCCTGGAATTACGACCTTTACCACAGCGATGCTGTCCATAGATCAAATTATTTCGCGGATTGGATTTCACTTGACTGTCTACGGATCCTTTGCGTATGCTCGGGGTAGAAGTTTTGTATAAATGTATCGCCGTGTTATTTAGTATTTTTTTTCTTTTTTTTTTTTTACTAAAATTCTTTTCTCTTCTCTATAAGAGGTAAAATAGAATAACCCGGTTGAAGCGTAATGATCATACGTCTGTAATGCATTGTATGTCCCATAATGGGTCCCATTCTTCTACCCTTTCCCGGGTAGTTGATGACTGTTTATAGCTATTACTTTGACGCCAAAGAAGAGTTCGATCCAATGCTTTATTTCTGTCCTAGTTGATCCTGATTCGACATTAGAAGTATATTGATTGTTCCCCAATAACCGAATACTTTTTTCTGTAAAGACTACATATTTGATTCCATCCATAAATCTACTTTCTTCCCCACGAGTTCCAGTATCGATAAGAATTCTAGTTCTTACTCTTCATATGTTATGGTTGGTATGAATATACCATACCAATTCGTTATGGATGGATGATGAGATTCCATTGATACGGAGCCAGTGGAACTAGCCTTATTGAATGTCCCCGTTGGCCTGCATCCAGCAGGAATTGAACCTACGAATTCGCCAATTATGAGTTGGGCGCTTTAACCATTCAGCCATGGATGCTTCACTGGGGTCATTGTACATCGCAAGTGACCCAAATTCAATTCACTTAGATTCTTTTGGATTCTTTAGGAGGAATCAATGAAATGAGAGGACATCAATTCAAATCCTGGATCTTCGAATTGAGAGAAATCCAGAATTCGCACGATTTCTTGGATTCATGGATCCAACCCGATTCGGTGAAATCTTTCACTTCCTTTTTTTTCCACCAAGAGCGCTTTATGAAACTTTTTGATTCCCGAACTTTGAGTGTCCTAATTTCACGTGATTCACAGGGTTCAATTCGTCGACATTGCACGATCAAAGGTGTAGTACTGCTTGTACTTGTAGTAGCGGTCCTTATATACAATCGAAATAGGGTCGAAAGAAAAAATATCTATTTGATGGGGCTTCTTCCTAAACCTCTGCGTTCCATTGGACCCCCCAATTATACATTGAAAGAATCCTTTTGGTCTTCCAATCTCAATAGGTTGATTGTTTCGCTCCTGTATCTTCCAAAAGGGAAAAAGATCTATGAGAGTTGTTTCATGGATCCGAAAGAAAGTACTTGGGTTCTTCCAATAACTAAAAAGTGTATCATGTCTGAATCTAACTGGGGTTCGCGGCGATGGAGGAATGCGATCGTAAAAAAGAGGAATTCCAGCTGTAAGATATCGAATGAAATTGCAGCTGGAATTGAGATCTCGTTCAAAGAGAAAGATATAAAATATCTGGAGTTTTTTTTTGTATCCTATACGAATGATCCGATCCGCAAGGACCATGATTGGAAATTCTTTGACCGCCTTTCTCCGAGTAAGAAGCGAAACATAATCAACTTGAATTCGGGACAGCTATTCGAAATTTTAGTGAAACATTTGATTTGTTATCTCATGTCTGCTTTTTGTGAAAAAAGACCAATTGATGAGGGGGGGTTCTTCAAACAACAAGGAGCTGAGGCGACTATTCAATCAAACGAGATTGAACATGTTTCCCATCTCCTCTCGAGAAACAAGGGGGGTATTTTTTTGCAAAATTGCGCTCAATTTCATATGTGGCAATTCCGCCAAGATCTCTTCGTTATTGGGGGGAAGAATCGGCACAAATCGGATTTTTTGAGGAACGTCTCGAGAGAGAATTTGATTTGGTTAGACAATGCGTGGTTGGTAAACAGGAATCGGGTTTTTAGCAAGGTACGGAATGTATCGTCAAATATTCAATATGATTCCATAAGATCCATTTTCTTTCAAGTAACGGATTCTAGCCAATCGAAAGGATTTTCTGATCAATCCATAGATCCTTTCAATTCCATTAGTAATGAGGGTTCGGAATATCACACATTGATCAATCAAACGGAGATTCAGCAACTAAAAGAAAGATCAATTCTTTTAGATACTTCCTTTCTTCAAACGGAACGAACAGAGATAAAATCAGATCGATTCTCAAAATACCTTTCCGGATATTCCTCAATGGCCCGGCTATTCCCGGAACGTGAGAAGCAGATGAATAATCATCTGCTTCCAGAAGAAATAGAAGAATTTCTTGGGAATCCTACAAGATCAATTCGTTCTTTTTTCTCTGATAGATGGTCAGAACTTCATCTGGGTTTGAATCCTACCGAGAGGTCGACTATAGATCAGAAATTGTTGAAGAAACAACAAGGTGTTTCTTTTGTCCCTTCGAGGCGATCGGAAAATAAAGAAATAGTTGATATATTCAAGATAATTACGTATTTACAAAATACCTCCTCAGTTCATTCGATTGCAGCAGATCCGGGATGGGATATGGTTCCGAAGGATGAACCGGATATGGACAGTTCCAATAAGATTTCATTCTTGAACGAAAATGCATTTTTTGATTTATTTCATCTATTCCATGATCGGAACAAGAGGGGATACAGGTTGCACCACGAGTTTGAATTAGAAGAGACATTTCAAGAAATGGCAGATCTATTCACTCTATCAATAACCGAGCCGGGTTTAGCCTATCATAATAAGGAATTTGGCTTGTCTATTGATTCCTACGGAAAATTATTGAATGAGGTATTCAACTCCGGGGATGAATCGAAAAATAAATCTTTATTGGTTCTATCTTCTATTTTTTATGAAGAGAATGAATCTTTTTATCGAAAGATAAAAAAAAAATCGGTCCGGATCTCCTGCGGGAATGATTTGGAAGATCCAAAACCAAAAATAGCGGTATTTGCTCACAACAACATAATGGAGGCGATCCATCAATATAGATTGATCCGAAATCAGATTCAAATCCAATATAGTACCTATGGGTACATAAGAAATGTATTGAATCGATTCTTTTTAATGAATCGACCCGATTGCAACTTCGCATATGGAATTCAAAAGCATCCCATAGGAAATGATATTCTGAATCATCTAACTATAATAATAGATAAGATCAACCAACATTTATCCAATTTGAAAAAGATTAAGAAGAAGTGGTTCGATCCTCTTATTTCTCGAACCGAGAGATCCACGAATCTGGATCCTAATGTATATAGATACAAATGCTCCAATGGAAGCAAGAATTTCCAGGAACATTTGGAACATTTCGTTTCTGAGCAGAAACACCGTTTTCGAGTAATGTTCGATCGATTACGTATTAATCAATATTCGATTGATTGGTCCGAGGTTATCGACAAACAAGATTTGTCCAAGTCACTTCGTTTCTTTTTGTCCAAGTCACTTCTCCTTTTGTCCAAGTCGCTTCTCTTTTTATCTAAGTCACTTCCTTTTTTCGTTGTGAGTCTCGGGAATATCTCCATTCATAGGGCCGAAATCCGCATCTATGAATTGAAAGGTCTGAATGATCAACCCGGCAATCAGTTGTTAGAATCAATAGGTGTTCAAATCGTTTATTTGAATAAATTGAAACCCTTCTTATTGTATGATCATGATACTTCCCAAAGATCGAAATTTTTAATCAATACAGGAACAATATTCCCTTTTTTGTTCAACAAGATACAAAAGTGCATGATTGACTCATTCCGTACTAGAAAAAATCGAAGGAAATCCTTTGAGAACACGGATTCCTATTTATCAATGATATCCCACGATCGAAACAATTGGTTGAATCCTCAGAAAAGTTCATTGATATCTTCTTTTTATAGAGCAAATAGACTTCAATTCTTGAATCAGCCCCATCGCTTCTGGTTCTATTGTAACAAAGGATTCCATTTTTATGGGGAAAAGACCCGTATCCATAATTATGATTTTACATATGCACAATTCCCCAATATCTTGTGCATTCGCAACAAAATATTTTCTTTGTGTTTCGGTAAAAAAAAACATGTTTTGGGAGAGAGAGAGACTATTTCACCAATTGAGTTACAGGTATCTGGCATATTCATACCTAACAATGTTCCACAAAGTGGTAACGAAATGTATAACTTGTACAAATCTTTCCATTTTTCAATTCGATCCGATCCATCCGTTCCTATTTACTCGATTGCAGACATTTCTGGAACACCTGTAATAGAGGAACAAATAGTCAATTTTGAAAGAACTTATTGTCAGCTTCTTTCAGATATGAATCTATCTGATTCAGAAGGGAAAAACTTGCATCACTATCTCCGTTTCAATTCAAACATGGGTTTGATTCACACTCCATGTTTTGAGAAATATGTGCCGTCCGGAAAGAGGAAAGAACTGAGTCTTTGTCTAAAGAAAAACGTTGAGAAGGGGGAAGTAGGTAGAACCCTTCAACGAGATAGTGCTTTTTCAAATCTCTCAAAATGGAATTTGTTCCAAACCTATATGCCTTGGTTCCTTACTTGGACGGGGTGTAAATATCTTTATTTCACCTTAAAAAACAATATTTATTTGATATTGAATATTCCCTTTCAATATTCCCTAAGTGGCAGTCAAAATTTTGTGTCCGTTTTTCATGATATTATGCATGGATCAGATATATCATGGCCAATTCCTCAGAAAAAGTGGTGGTCGATTCTTCCACAACGGAATCTGATAAGTGAGAGTTCGAGTAAGTGTTTACAGAATCTTCTTCTGTCCGAAGAAATGATTCATCGAAATAATGAGTCACCCATTCCATTGATATGGACACATCTGAGATCACCAAATGCTTGGGAGTTCCTCTATTCAATTCTTTTCCTTCTTCTTGTTGCTGGATATCTCGTTCGTACACATCTTCTCTTTGTTTTCCGAGCCTCTAGTGAGTTACAGACAGAGTTAGAAAAGATCAAATCTTTGATGATTCCATCATACATGATTGAGTTGCGAAAACTTCTGGATAGGTATCCTACATCTGAACTGAATTCTTTCTGGTTAAAGAATCTCTTTCTAGTTGCTCTGGAACAATTAGGAGATTCTCTGGAAGAAATGCGGGATTCTGCTTCTGGCGGCAACATGCTATTGGGTGGTGGTCCCGCTTATGGGGTCAAATCAATACGTTCTAAGAAGAAATATTTGAATATCAATCTCATCGATCTCATCAGTATCATACCAAATCCCATCAATCGAATCACTTTTTCGAGAAATACGAGACATCTAAGTCGTACAAGTAAAGAGATCTATTCATTGATAAGAAAAAGAAAAAACGTGAACGGTGATTGGATTGATGATAAAATAGAATCCTGGGTCGCGAACAGTGATTCGATTGATGATGAAGAAAGAGAATTCTTGGTTCAGTTCTCCACCTTAACGACGGAAAAAAGGATTGATCAAATTCTATTGAGTCTGACTCATAGTGATCGTTTATCAAAGAATGACTCTGGTTATCAAATGATTGAACAACCGGGATCCATTTACTTACGATACTTAGTTGACATTCATAAAAAGTATCTAATGAATTATGAGTTCAATAGATCCTGTTTAGCAGAAAGACGGATATTCCTTGCTCATTATCAGACAATCACTTATTCACAAACCTCGTGTGGGGCTAATAGTTCTCATTTCCCATCTCATGGAAAACCCTTTTCGCTCCGCTTAGCCCTATCCCCTTCTAGGGGTATTTTAGTGATAGGTTCTATAGGAACTGGACGATCCTATTTGGTCAAATACCTAGCGACAAACTCCTATGTTCCTTTCATTACGGTATTTCCGAACAAGTTCCTGGATGACAAGCCTAAAGGTTATCTTATTGACGATATCGATATTGATGATAGTGACGATATCGATATTGATGATAGTGACGATATTGATGATGACCTTGATACGGAGCTGCTAACTATGACGAATGTGCTAACTATGTATAT